GCTAGCGTAGCTTAAAATAAAGCATAGCACTGAAGATGCTAAGATGGGCCTTAAAAAGCTCCGCATGCACAAAGGCTTGGTCCTGACTTTACTATCAGCTCTAGCACGACTTACACATGCAAGTATCCGCAACCCTGTGAGGATGCCCTTAATCCCCCGCCCGGGGACGAGGAGCAGGCATCAGGCACTAACTTTTTAGCCCAAGACGCCTTGCCACGCCACACCCCCAAGGGAATTCAGCAGTGATAAACATTAAGCCATAAGTGAAAACTTGACTTAGTTAGTGCTAAGAGGGCCGGTAAAACTCGTGCCAGCCACCGCGGTTATACGAGAGGCCCTAGTCGATAGACACGGCGTAAAGGGTGGTTAAGGAGAGCAGAAATTTTAAAGCCAAAGAGCCTCTTGGCCGTCATACGCTCCTGAGTGTTCGAGGCCCAATAAACGAAAGTAGCTTTAATACAGCCCACCTGACCCCACGAAAGCTAAGAAACAAACTGGGATTAGATACCCCACTATGCTTAGCCGTAAACCTAGACGTTATACCACAACGAACGTCCGCCAGGGTACTACGAGCGTTAGCTTAAAACCCAAAGGACTTGGCGGTGCCTTAGACCCCCCTAGAGGAGCCTGTTCTAGAACCGATAACCCCCGTTAAACCTCACCACTTCTAGCCATTCCCGCCTATATACCGCCGTCGTCAGCTTACCCTGTGAAGGACTAACAGTAAGCTAAATGAATATATTCCAAAACGTCAGGTCGAGGTGTAGCGCACGAAGTGGGAAGAAATGGGCTACATTTTCTATTATAGAATATTAACGAACAGTACCCTGAAAAATTACTCGAAGGAGGATTTAGTAGTAAAAAGGAAATAGAGTGTCCTTTTGAACCCGGCTCTGAGGCGCGTACACACCGCCCGTCACTCTCCCCTGTCACACAGCAACAAATGTTTCTAACACCAAAGCACCGACAAGGGGAGGCAAGTCGTAACATGGTAAGTGTACCGGAAGGTGCACTTGGATCAAACCCAGGGCGTGGCTGAGACAGTTAAGCATCTCCCTTACACCGAGAAGACATCCATGCAAGTTGGATCACCCTGAACCAAACAGCTAGCTTAACCATTAAACTAACTAAACAACATAAATAATATAGTATAAACCTAGACTAATAAATTAAATCATTTTTCCACCTTAGTACGGGAGACGGAAAAGGTAACTTTAAGCAATAGAAAAAGTACCGCAAGGGAAAGCTGAAAGAGTAATGAAACAATCCATATAAGTATAAAAAAGCAGAGCCTAAACCTCGTACCTTTTGCATCATGATTTAGCCAGTACTACACAAGCAAAGCGACCTTTAGTTTGAAACCCCGAAACCAAGTGAGCTACCCCGGGACAGCCTATTGGGCCAACCCGTCTCTGTGGCAAAAGAGTGGGAAGAGCCCCGGGTAGAGGTGATAGACCTACCGAACTTGGTGATAGCTGGTTGCCTAAGAAATGAATAGAAGTTCAGCCTCGTACCCCCTTTAATCAATCAAGAAATATCTAAATAAGCAAAAAGAAAAATACGAGAGTTAGTTAAAGGGGGTACAGCCCCTTTAACCAAGGACACAACCTTAAACAGGAGGATAAGGGTCATATTTTTTAAAACTAGTCGCCTCAGTGGGCCTAAAAGCAGCCATCTGAATAGAAAGCGTTAAAGCTCAAGCGACACAAAGTTTATTATACTGATAAACAACCCTACTCCCCTAATAATATTAGGCTATTCCATGCCAACATGGAAGAAACTATGCTAATATGAGTAACAAGAGGACACGACCCTCTCCCAGCACAAGTGTAAACCAGATCGGACTAACCACTGGAAATTAACGAACCCAAAAAAAGAGGGCAATGTTGTCAACAAATAAAATCAAGAAGACCCCACAACACCAAAATCGTTAACCCCACACTGGAGTGCATCAAGGAAAGACTAAAAGAAAAGGAAGGAACTCGGCAAATACAAGCCTCGCCTGTTTACCAAAAACATCGCCTCCTGCAAACCCCTATGTATAGGAGGTCCAGCCTGCCCAGTGACTACAAGTTTAACGGCCGCGGTATTTTGACCGTGCAAAGGTAGCGCAATCACTTGTCTTTTAAATGAAGACCTGTATGAATGGCCAAACGAGGGCTTAACTGTCTCCCCTTTCAAGTCAGTGAAATTGATCTACCCGTGCAGAAGCGGGTATAAAAATACAAGACGAGAAGACCCTTTGGAGCTTAAGGTACAAACCCAACTACGTTAAACAACTTGTCAAAAAGCACAAACCTAGTAGTATAATGGAATTTTACCTTCGGTTGGGGCGACCATGGAGAACAAAAAATCCTCCAAGTGGATTGGGACTAAATCCTAAAACCAAGAAAGACATTTCCAAGTCACAGAAATTCTGACCAATTATGATCCGGCCACCCAGGCCGATCAACGGACCAAGTTACCCTAGGGATAACAGCGCAATCCTCTCCAAGAGTCCATATCGACGAGAGGGTTTACGACCTCGATGTTGGATCAGGACATCCTAATGGTGCAGCCGCTATTAAGGGTTCGTTTGTTCAACGATTAAAGTCCTACGTGATCTGAGTTCAGACCGGAGCAATCCAGGTCAGTTTCTATCTGTAAAGTCATTTTTCCTAGTACGAAAGGACCGGAAAAATAAGGCCCATGCTAAAAGCACGCCTTACCCCTAATTAATGAAAACAACTAAATTAAATAAAGGGGGGCCCAAACACCTGCCAAAATAAGGCCACACTAAGATGGCAGAGCATGGTAATTGCAAAAGGCCTAAGCCCTTTCAGCCAGAGGTTCAAATCCTCTTCTTAGTTCATGCTAAACACTCTATTAACCCACTTAATTAACCCACTCGCATATATTGTCCCCGTTCTCCTAGCCGTAGCTTTCCTTACACTGCTTGAGCGAAAAGTCTTAGGGTATATACAACTACGAAAAGGCCCAAACATTGTAGGCCCTTACGGCCTACTTCAACCAATTGCCGATGGGGTCAAACTATTTATTAAAGAACCAATCCGCCCGTCCACAGCATCCCCATTTCTATTTTTAGCAGCCCCCATACTTGCACTAACATTAGCCTTAACACTATGAGCACCAATACCGATACCGCACCCAGTTACAGACCTAAACCTAGGTGTTCTATTTGTCCTGGCCTTATCAAGCCTGGCAGTATATTCAATTTTAGGCTCAGGATGGGCATCAAACTCAAAATATGCACTAATTGGCGCCCTTCGAGCCGTAGCCCAAACAATTTCATATGAGGTAAGCCTAGGACTAATTCTACTTTCTATTATTATCTTCTCTGGTGGATATACACTGCAAATATTTAATACTACACAAGAGAGTATCTGACTACTAATCCCCGCCTGACCATTAGCTGCAATATGATATATTTCCACACTAGCAGAAACAAATCGTGCACCCTTCGACCTAACCGAAGGTGAATCCGAACTAGTATCCGGCTTTAACGTAGAATATGCTGGTGGGCCCTTCGCCTTATTTTTCCTAGCCGAATATGCTAATATTCTACTAATAAACACTTTATCAGCCATTCTCTTCCTCGGCGCATCACACATTCCATCTATTCCAGAACTAACAACAATTAACCTCATAACTAAAGCTGCACTTCTTTCAGTAATATTCCTATGAATTCGAGCCTCGTATCCACGATTCCGGTACGACCAGCTTATGCATTTAGTCTGAAAAAACTTCCTCCCCTTAACTCTGGCCCTAGTCTTATGACACACCGCCCTCCCAATTGCACTCGCAGGACTTCCCCCACAACTATAACCATAAGGAACCGTGCCTGAATTCCTAAGGACCACTTTGATAGAGTGGCTTATGGGGGTTAAAGTCCCCCCAGTTCCTAGAAAGAAGGGAATTGAACCCATACTCAGGAGATCAAAACTCCTGGTGCTTCCTCTACACCACTTTCTATGATAAGGTCAGCTAATTAAGCTTTCGGGCCCATACCCCGAACATGACGGTTAAAATCCCTCCCCTATCAATGAACCCCTATGTACTCGCCATCCTCCTATCAAGCCTAGGACTAGGAACCACCCTAACCTTTGCCAGCTCCCATTGATTACTTGCCTGAATAGGACTAGAAATTAATACCCTAGCAATTATTCCCTTAATAGCGCAACAACACCATCCGCGAGCAGTTGAAGCGACCACAAAATATTTCCTAACCCAGGCAACCGCCGCAGCAATAATTCTATTTGCCGCAACAACAAATGCATGAATTACAGGTGAGTGAGATATTAATAATTTATCACACCCTCTTGCCTCAACAATAACAATTACCGCTCTAGCATTAAAAATTGGCTTAGCACCAATACACTTCTGACTACCAGAAGTGCTACAAGGACTTGACCTGCTTACAGGACTAATTCTATCAACTTGACAAAAACTAGCCCCATTCGCACTAATCATACAAGTAGCACCAACCATTGACCCGTTAATACTTACAGCCCTAGGACTTCTATCCACATTAATTGGAGGCTGAGGAGGGCTAAACCAAACCCAAATCCGAAAAATCCTAGCCTACTCTTCAATCGCACATATAGGCTGAATAATAATTATTTTACAATATGCCCCTCACCTAACAATACTCGCACTAAGTACATACATCTTTATAACAGCCACAGCATTCCTCTCAATAAAAATAGCGTCAATCACAAAAATTAATACCTTAACAACAATATGATCAAAAACCCCAATTTTAACAGCAACAACAGCCCTAGCCTTACTCTCACTTGGAGGCCTCCCACCATTAACAGGATTTATACCAAAATGACTAATTTTACAAGAAATAACAAAACAAGAACTCCCACTCACAGCAACAATCATAGCCCTAGCCGCCCTACTAAGCTTATACTTTTATTTACGACTATGTTACGCCATAACCCTCACCATCTCCCCCAGCACAACAAATGCCACAACACCATGACGAACCCAAACAACCCAATCCACACTTGCCCTAGCCCTGTCAACAACAATTACCCTGGGATTATTACCCGTCACCCCGGCTATTCTAATACTAATTACCTAGGGACTTAGGATAAATCAGACCAAGAGCCTTCAAAGCTCTAAGCAGGAGTTAAAATCTCCTAGTCCCTGATTAAGACCTGCAGGACTTTATCCCACATCTTCTGAATGCAACTCAGACACTTTGATTAAGCTAAGGCCTTCCTAGATGAGAAGGCCTCGATCCTACAAACTCTTAGTTAACAGCTAAGCGCCCAAACCAGCGAGCATTCATCTACTTTCCCGCCGTTAGCCGAGTAAGGCGGGAAAGCCCCGGCAGACGTTAATCTGCGTCTTGAGATTTGCAATCTAATGTGTACTCCACCACGGGGCTTGATAGGAAGAGGACTTAAACCTCTATCTTCGGGGCTACAACCCACCGCCTAGTTTCGGCCATCCTACCTGTGGCAATCACACGCTGATTCTTCTCTACCAACCACAAAGACATTGGCACCCTTTATTTAGTATTTGGTGCCTGAGCCGGAATAGTCGGTACCGCTCTTAGCCTACTTATTCGAGCCGAACTCAACCAACCAGGATCCCTCCTCGGCGATGACCAAATTTATAATGTCATTGTTACCGCACATGCCTTTGTCATAATTTTCTTTATAGTAATGCCTATTCTTATCGGCGGATTTGGCAATTGACTTGTCCCGCTAATAATTGGAGCCCCCGACATGGCATTCCCTCGAATAAATAACATAAGCTTCTGACTTTTACCCCCATCATTTCTTCTGCTACTAGCCTCATCTGGTGTTGAAGCCGGAGCCGGTACAGGATGAACAGTTTACCCACCATTAGCTGGTAACTTGGCCCACGCAGGCGCATCCGTAGACCTAACTATTTTTTCCCTTCATTTGGCCGGTGTATCATCAATCCTTGGAGCAATTAATTTTATCACAACAACAATTAATATAAAACCCCCAGCCATCTCTCAGTATCAAACACCACTATTTGTGTGAGCTGTTCTTGTAACCGCTGTTCTTCTCCTTCTATCTCTTCCAGTTCTAGCTGCAGGAATTACAATGCTCCTAACAGATCGAAACTTAAATACTACATTCTTTGACCCTGCAGGGGGAGGAGATCCTATTCTTTACCAACACCTATTTTGGTTTTTTGGTCATCCAGAAGTTTATATTTTAATTTTACCCGGATTTGGCATCATCTCCCATGTTGTAGCCTACTATTCAGGCAAAAAAGAACCATTTGGGTATATAGGAATGGTATGAGCAATGATGGCCATCGGCCTATTAGGCTTTATTGTCTGAGCCCATCACATGTTTACCGTCGGTATAGACGTAGACACTCGTGCATACTTTACATCCGCAACTATAATTATTGCCATCCCAACGGGTGTGAAAGTGTTTAGCTGACTAGCTACACTCCATGGAGGATCAATTAAATGAGAGACACCAATACTTTGAGCCCTCGGCTTCATCTTCCTCTTTACAGTAGGAGGACTAACAGGAATCGTATTAGCCAACTCATCACTAGACATTATACTACACGACACATACTATGTCGTAGCACACTTCCACTATGTATTATCAATAGGAGCTGTATTTGCTATTATAGCAGCCTTCGTACACTGATTCCCCCTATTCTCGGGCTACACCCTTCACAGCACTTGAACCAAAATCCACTTTGGGGTAATATTTGTAGGTGTAAACCTCACCTTCTTCCCACAACACTTCCTTGGCCTAGCAGGGATGCCACGTCGATATTCAGATTACCCAGATGCCTACACCCTATGAAATACAGTATCCTCTATTGGATCACTAATTTCACTAGTAGCAGTAATTATGTTCTTATTTATTTTATGAGAAGCCTTTGCCGCAAAACGAGAAGTTTCATCTGTAGAATTAACCACAACAAATGTTGAATGGCTACATGGATGCCCCCCTCCATATCACACATTCGAAGAACCTGCATTTGTTCAAGTCCGATCAAATTAACGAGGAAGGGAGGAATTGAACCCCCATCTACTGGTTTCAAGCCAGTCACATAACCACTCTGTCACTTCCTTTTAAAGACATTAGTAAACCCGTAGATTACATCACTTTGTCAAGGTGAAATAGTAGGTTAAACCCCTGCATGTCTTAAGCTTCAAGCTTAATGGCACATCCCACACAATTAGGATTCCAAGACGCGGCATCACCCGTTATAGAAGAACTTCTCCACTTTCATGACCACGCTTTAATAATCGTATTTTTAATTAGCACCCTAGTACTTTATATTATTGTCGCAATAGTATCGACAAAACTTACAAACAAGTACATCTTAGATTCCCAAGAAATCGAAATTGTATGAACCGTACTACCAGCTGTAATTCTTGTCATAATCGCCCTTCCCTCCTTACGAATTCTTTACCTTATAGATGAGATTAATGACCCACACCTAACAATTAAAGCCATAGGCCATCAATGATACTGAAGCTACGAGTATACTGACTACGAAAACCTAGGCTTTGATTCGTATATAATCCCAACCCAAGACCTCAACCCAGGACAATTTCGATTACTTGAAACAGACCACCGAATGGTTGTCCCAATGGAGTCTCCAATCCGAGTACTAGTTTCAGCTGAAGATGTCCTACATTCCTGAGCCGTCCCATCCCTTGGAGTAAAAATAGATGCCGTCCCAGGGCGTCTAAACCAAACAGCCTTCATTGCCTCTCGCCCAGGAGTATTTTACGGCCAGTGCTCCGAAATCTGCGGGGCAAACCACAGCTTTATACCTATTGTAGTAGAGGCAGTACCTCTTGAATACTTCGAAAACTGATCATCACTTATACTAGAAGACGCCTCACTAGAAAGCTAAATTCGGGCTTCAGCATTGGCCTTTTAAGCCAAAGAATGGTGCCTCCCAACCACCTCTAGTGAAATGCCTCAATTAAACCCTGCTCCTTGATTTGCAATTTTAGTATTTTCATGACTAGTATTTCTTATTATTATCCCTACTAAAGTAATAAACCACACCTCACCCAATGAACCGGCCCTTCTGGACTCCGAAAAACACAAAACTGAACCCTGAGACTGACCATGGCAATAAGCTTCTTTGATCAATTTGCAAGCCCATCTTATCTTGGTATTCCCCTAATTGCAATCGCAATTACCCTGCCATGAGTAATATTTCCCACCCCATCATCCCGATGAATTAATAACCGTCTGATTACAGTTCAAGGATGATTTATTAACCGATTCACCAATCAACTCATACTACCATTAAATGTAGGAGGCCACAAATGAGCGCTATTATTGGCCTCATTAATAGTATTTTTAATTACTATTAATATGCTTGGATTATTACCTTATACTTTTACCCCTACAACACAATTATCACTAAATATGGGATTTGCCGTACCACTATGATTAGCTACAGTCATTATTGGAATACGAAACCAACCAACTATTGCCCTAGGACATTTATTACCAGAAGGTACCCCCATTCCTTTAATTCCAGTACTCATCATCATCGAAACAATTAGCCTATTTATTCGGCCTTTAGCCCTAGGCGTTCGACTAACAGCAAATCTAACTGCTGGTCACCTACTAATTCAACTAATCGCCACTGCCGTATTTGTCCTACTTCCAATAATGCCAACAGTAGCAATCTTGACTGCCGCCGTCCTCTTCCTTCTCACACTATTAGAAGTTGCGGTAGCTATAATTCAAGCTTATGTATTTGTTCTTCTCCTAAGCCTATACCTACAAGAGAACGTTTAATGGCCCACCAAGCACATGCATATCATATGGTTGATCCAAGCCCATGACCACTAACCGGCGCAATCGGAGCTCTACTAATGACATCCGGCCTAGCAATCTGGTTTCACTTCCACTCAACTACACTTTTAACCCTTGGACTAGTTCTTTTACTCCTTACCATGTATCAATGATGACGAGATATTATCCGAGAAGGGACCTTCCAAGGCCACCACACGCTCCCAGTACAAAAAGGCTTGCGCTACGGAATAATTCTATTTATTACATCCGAAGTATTCTTTTTCCTCGGATTTTTCTGAGCCTTTTATCACTCAAGCCTAGCACCCACCCCAGAACTAGGAGGATGCTGACCCCCAACAGGAATTATTACACTAGACCCATTTGAAGTTCCACTACTTAACACAGCCGTCCTCCTAGCTTCGGGGGTTACAGTGACATGAGCCCATCACAGCCTAATAGAAGGTGAACGTAAACAAACTATTCAATCCCTCGCACTGACCATCTTATTAGGTTTATATTTTACTGCCCTACAAGCCATAGAATACTATGAAGCACCCTTTACAATTGCAGACGGAGTTTACGGCTCAACATTCTTTGTGGCCACAGGATTCCACGGGCTCCATGTAATTATTGGATCCTCATTCCTAGCCGTCTGCCTACTTCGCCAAATCCAATACCATTTCACATCTGAACATCACTTCGGCTTTGAGGCCGCCGCATGATACTGACACTTTGTAGACGTGGTGTGACTATTCCTCTACGTATCCATTTATTGATGAGGCTCATATCTTTCTAGTATTTAAGTAGTACGAGTGACTTCCAATCACCCAGTCTTGGTTAGACTCCAAGGAAAGATAATGAACTTAGTTATTACAATTTTGGCCATCACAATCACCCTCTCCCTGGTATTAGCAATTGTATCTTTTTGATTACCACAAATAAACCCAGACGCAGAAAAACTCTCACCCTATGAATGTGGCTTCGACCCCCTAGGATCTGCCCGCCTCCCATTTTCACTTCGATTCTTTCTAGTAGCTATTTTATTCTTGTTATTTGATCTAGAAATTGCCCTACTCCTCCCACTACCCTGAGGAGATCAACTCCACAACCCCGCCGGAACCTTTTTTTGAGCCACAGCAGTCCTAATCTTACTTACACTAGGACTAGTTTATGAGTGAATCCAAGGGGGCCTAGAGTGGGCAGAATAGAGGGTTAGTCCAATAAAAGACCTCTGATTTCGGCTCAGAAGATCGTGGTTTAATTCCACGGCCCCCTTATGACACCCGTACACTTCAGCTTTAGCTCAGCCTTTACATTAGGGCTAATAGGCCTAGCATTTCACCGCACCCACCTACTCTCCGCTCTACTCTGCCTAGAAGGAATAATATTATCCCTGTTTATTGCACTAGCCCTTTGAGCCTTACAATTTGAATCTACCTCATTCTCCACAGCACCTATATTACTTCTAGCCTTCTCTGCCTGCGAGGCCAGTGCAGGCCTGGCCCTTCTAGTTGCCACAGCCCGGACCCACGGAACTGACCGTCTTCAAAACCTTAATTTATTACAATGCTAAAAGTATTAATTCCCACAGTCATGCTATTTCCTACAATCTGATTATCATCCCCCAAATGACTATGAACAACAACAACTGCACAAAGCCTACTGATTGCCCTTATTAGCCTTTCTTGGTTAAAATGAACGTCAGAAACCGGATGATCAACCTCTAATACCTACTTAGCCACAGACCCCCTATCAACCCCCCTCCTAGTACTCACCTGCTGACTACTCCCATTAATAATTTTAGCCAGCCAAAACCATGTTTTCCCTGAACCAATTAGCCGACAACGCCTGTACATTACCCTCCTGGCCTCCCTACAAACCTTCCTAATCATAGCATTCGGGGCCACAGAAATCATTATATTTTACATTATATTTGAAGCCACCCTCATCCCTACGTTAATTATTATTACCCGATGAGGAAATCAAACCGAACGCCTTAATGCAGGAACCTACTTTTTATTTTATACCCTAGCAGGATCATTACCACTTTTAGTTGCCCTACTCCTTCTCCAGCAAACCACAGGGTCCCTCTCAATATTAATTTTACAATATTCTCAGCCCCTCGCACTTGACTCATGGGGCCACAACATCTGATGAGCAGGATGCCTCATTGCATTCTTGGTTAAAATACCCCTTTATGGAGTTCACCTCTGGCTTCCTAAAGCCCACGTTGAAGCCCCAGTAGCAGGATCTATAGTTCTAGCTGCAGTTTTACTAAAACTAGGGGGATACGGTATGATACGAATAATAGTTATGCTAGACCCACTCTCAAAAGAGCTAGCCTACCCTTTCATTATTTTAGCACTATGAGGCATCATCATAACCGGGTCAATTTGTTTACGCCAAACAGACTTAAAGTCATTAATTGCCTACTCATCTGTCAGCCACATAGGCTTGGTAGCAGGGGGCATTTTAATTCAAACCCCATGGGGATTTACAGGCGCAATCATTTTAATAATTGCCCACGGTTTAGTATCCTCCGCACTATTTTGCCTAGCCAACACCGCCTACGAACGAACTCACAGCCGAACTATAGTTCTAGCTCGGGGACTCCAAATAATCTTTCCACTAACAGCAGTCTGATGATTTATCGCTAACTTAGCCAATCTAGCACTACCACCCCTCCCCAATCTGATGGGCGAACTTATAATTATTACCACCCTATTTAACTGATCCCCCTGAACTATTATTCTTACTGGACTGGGAACATTAATTACAGCAGGCTACTCTTTATATTTATTCCTAATGACCCAACGAGGACCAACGCCAAATCATGTTATAGGGTTACCACCGTTTCACACCCGAGAACACCTACTAATAGTACTTCACCTTCTCCCAGTCATTTTACTAGTAACAAAGCCCGAACTTATATGAGGCTGATGCCACTAGTAAGTATAGTTTAATTCAAAACACTAGATTGTGATTCTAAAGATAGAGGTTAAAATCCCCTTACTCACCGAGGAAGGCCAGAGGCAATAAGCACTGCTAATACTTATATCCACGGTTAAACTCCGTGGCTCCCTTACGCTTCCAAAGGATAACAGCTCATCCATTGGTCTTAGGAACCAAAAACTCTTGGTGCAAATCCAAGTGGAAGCTATGCACCCAACCACCCTAATTTTATCATCCTCATTAGTTCTAGTTATTACAATTCTTGTTTATCCTCTACTAACCACATTAAACTCAACCCCCAAAGACCCTGACTGGGCAACAACACATGTAAAAACTGCTGTAAGCACCGCATTCTTCATTAGCCTCCTGCCACTCATAATATTTCTAGACCAAGGGACTGAAACTATTGTCACCAACTGACACTGAATAAATACTACTTTATTTGACATTAATATCAGCTTTAAATTTGATCACTACTCCCTCATCTTTACACCCATCGCCCTTTACGTAACCTGATCTATTCTTGAATTTGCATCCTGATATATACACTCTGACCCAAACATAAACCGCTTTTTCAAATATCTACTTCTATTTTTAGTAGCCATAATCATTCTGGTAACCGCCAACAATATATTTCAACTTTTTATCGGCTGAGAAGGGGTAGGAATCATATCATTCCTTCTAATCGGCTGATGATACGGACGAGCAGACGCCAACACAGCAGCCCTCCAAGCCGTACTATATAACCGAGTAGGGGATATTGGATTAATTATAAGCATGGCCTGAATTGCCATAAACTTAAACTCATGGGAAATTCAACAAATTTTTTACTTGTCAAAAACCTCTGACATGACACTTCCCCTAGTTGGTTTAATCTTGGCAGCAACTGGTAAATCAGCCCAATTTGGCCTCCACCCATGACTACCCTCCGCCATGGAGGGTCCTACACCAGTCTCTGCCCTACTTCACTCCAGCACCATAGTTGTTGCAGGCATCTTCCTCCTCATTCGACTCCACCCAATTATAGAAGACAATAATCTGGCATTAACAATCTGTTTATGCCTAGGAGCTCTGACCACCCTATTCACAGCTGCCTGTGCCCTAACACAAAATGATATCAAAAAAATCGTAGCATTTTCAACATCCAGTCAACTAGGGCTCATAATGGTCACCATTGGCCTCAATCAACCCCAATTAGCATTTTTACATATCTGTACCCATGCCTTCTTCAAAGCAATACTATTTCTATGCTCTGGGTCCATTATTCACAGCCTAAATGATGAGCAAGATATCCGAAAAATAGGGGGCCTACAAAACCTTTTACCATTCACCTCAACCTGCTTAACCATCGGCAGCCTAGCCCTAACAGGTACACCATTTCTAGCCGGCTTCTTCTCAAAAGACGCAATTATTGAAGCCCTCAATACCTCTTACCTAAACGCCTGAGCCCTAACCCTAACACTCATTGCCACATCCTTTACCGCTGTCTATAGCTTCCGAGTAGTTTTCTTCGTCACCATAGGCACCCCCCGATTCCTACCCCTCTCCCCCATTAATGAAAATAATCCATCAGTGATTAACCCAATCAAACGACTAGCCTGGGGAAGTATCATCGCAGGGCTTATCATTACATCAAACTTTTTACCCTCTAAAACACCCATTATGACTATGCCCATAATTCTTAAAATGGCTGCCCTTGTAGTAACAATTGTTGGCCTAATAGTAGCTATTGAGCTAACAATATTAACCAGCAAACAATTCAAAACTAACCCAATAACCTCCCCCCACCACTTCTCCAACATATTAGGTTACTTTCCCGCGATTATCCACCGACTTATCCCTAAACTAAATTTAACTCTAGGGCAATCAATTGCCACACAACTAGTAGACCAAACCTGGTTTGAAGCCATTGGACCAAAAGGGGCATCCTCCACACAAATTAAAATAGCTAAAGCCGTCAGTGATGCCCAACGGGGAATAATTAAAACATATTTAACAATCTTCCTATTTACTATAACCCTCGCCATCCTTCTAACAGTTATTTAAACTGCACGAATCGTCCCACGCCCAAGTCCACGAGTCAACTCCAACACAACAAACAAAGTTAATAATAACACCCACGCACAAATAACTAATATACCCCCACCAGACGAATATATCATCGCTACACCGCTAGTATCCCCTCGCAATACAGAAAACTCTTTTAAACCATCAATAACGACCCAAGACCCTTCATACCAGCTCTCCCAAAATAAACCAACCATTAAAACTATACCAAATAAATAAATCACAACATATCCAACCACAGAACGATCCCCCCATGCTTCCGGAAAAGGCTCAGCAGCCAAAGCCGCTGAATAAGCAAACACAACAAGCATCCCACCTAAATAAATTAAAAAAAGAACTAAAGATAAAAAAGATCCCCCATGGCCAACAAGCACCCCACACCCCACCCCGGCTGCTACCACTAAACCAAAAGCAGCAAAATAGGGCGCAGGATTAGAAGCCACGGCAACCAAACCAACAATTAAAGCCATCAACAGTAATGATACAAGATAAGTCATAAATTCCTACTCGGATTCTAACCGAGACCAATGATTTGAAGAACCACCGTTGTTATTCAACTATAAGAACCCTTAATGGCAAGCCTACGAAAAACACACCCCCTAATTAAAATTGCTAACGACGCACTAGTCGACCTACCAGCCCCCTCCAATATCTCAGTGTGATGAAACTTTGGATCTCTTCTAGGACTATGCCTAGTAACCCAAATCCTCACCGGATTATTCTTAGCTATACATTACACATCTGACATTTCCACTGCCTTCTCATCAGTAATACACATTTGCCGAGACGTAAATTACGGATGACTAATCCGAAATATTCACGCCAACGGGGCATCGTTCTTTTTTATCTGTATTTACATACATATTGCCCGAGGACTATACTATGGATCTTACTTATACAAAGAAACCTGAAACATTGGAGTAGTCCTGTTACTATTAGTAATAATGACAGCCTTCGTGGGCTATGTCTTGCCATGAGGACAAATATCGTTCTGAGGCGCAACAGTAATTACCAACCTCCTATCAGCAGTCCCTTATATAGGAGATACCCTAGTTCAATGAATCTGAGGGGGCTTTTCTGTGGATAATGCAACACTAACACGATTCTTCGCCTTCCACTTCCTATTCCCATTTGTTATTGCCGCAGCCACAGTTATTCACCTGCTCTTTCTCCATGAAACAGGATCAAATAACCCGGCAGGCCTCAATTCAGACGCAGACAAAATCTCATTCCACCCCTATTTCTCCTATAAAGACCTGTTTGGATTTGCAGTTATACTATTAGCACTTACATCCTTAGCATTATTTTCACCTAACCTTCTAGGAGACCCAGAAAACTTTACCCCTGCAAATCCGCTAGTCACCCCTCCTCACATTAAGCCTGAATGATACTTTCTATTTGCTTACGCCATTCTACGATCAATTCCCAACAAGCTAGGGGGAGTCCTAGCACTTTTATTCTCCATTCTTGTCCTGATAGTTGTACCAATCCTCCACACATCTAAACAACGAGGACTAACATTCCGACCGTTTACCCAATTCCTCTTTTGAGCCCTAGTCGCAGACATAGCAATCCTTACATGAATTGGAGGAATACCAGTCGAACACCCCTTCATCATTATCGGACAAGTCGCCTCCGTCCTATACTTTGCACTATTCCTAATTTTAATGCCATTAGCAGGATGGCTAGAAAATAAAGCATTAGAATGAGCTTGCCCTAGTAGCTTAACTCAAAGCATCGGTCTTGTAATCCGAAGATCGGAGGTTAAACCCCTCCCTAGTGCCAGAAAAAAGAGATTTTAACTCTCACCCCTGGCTCCCAAAGCCAGAGTTCTAAATTAAACTATTTTCTGTATATAGGTTCAATACACATATGCACGATATTACGTTGATGTATTAATACATCTATGTATTAACACCAGAAATTTATTTTAATCATAAAGCAAGTACTAACTTCTAAGAGATACATAAAGCATAATATTAATACTCAGAATTCTGTTATTATAAGATGAGTAAGTCCTTATTCCCTTAAAAATTGTCCTCAAATTTTTCCTTGCGTTACCCAACAAACATCTATTTAGGATTAATTAATGTAGTAAGAAACCACCAACCAGTTTATATAATTGCATAATATCCATGATAGAATCAGGGACAAAAGTGGAGGGTGATAAATTATGAATTATTACTGGCATCTGATTCCCATTTCACGGGCATGGGAATGTAAATTCCCCATATTAAAATCTATATCTGGCATCTGATTCATGGTGTGATACATATGTCTCGTTACCCACCAAGCCGGGCGTTCTTTTATATGCATAGGGGTTCTCTTTTTGGTCTGCTTTTCATCCACATTTCAGAGTGCAGGCGCAAATATTGAATTAGGGTAGAGCATTTTCTTGTTATTAATAATATAGGTTAATGATTAAAAGACATAACATAAGAATTACATTGATTTATATCAAGTGCATACATATTCTTACTCAATACAACCTTATACTATATACCCCCTTTTGGTTTCTGCGCGACAAACCCCCCTACCCCCTACGCTCACTAAATCCTGTTCTCCTTGACAAACCCCAAAACCAAGGAAGGCTCGACTAAGCGTATCAAAGTTAACAAGTTTTAGTAAAATTAACTTATGTCACCACATATTATATATAATATGTAAATATTTAACTTCACATTTTTTTAGCATGAAAAAGCCCAAAATTTAGTAGAAAAAATTTATAAACTAATTTCAGTACTAAAATTTCATACATAAAATA